AACAAAAGGACAAAAAGGAACAAAAATCCAACTAAGAGAAAAAAAAGAATCCACCAACAAAAAAAAGAAGGGAGTAACACACTTATAGGTCCCATTTTTTTTTTATCTACAAATGGGACCTATAAGTGTGAAATGAACAACTTATATATCCAATAATTGATGCATGAATTAACAATTGTTATAATATAATTGATTTAATCGGATAGATTTATTTAATTGAATAAAATAACCTAACTCTACAAGAATTAAATTTGTTATTGAATAAGATTCAATTCCATCAATTTAAATATTTTATTATAAAATTAACAAAATCCCCCTATAAGCTCTTTTATTTAAATGTATCAATTATTTTACATGAAGTTCTTATATTAAAATGAAAAAAAAATCAAAACTCATCCCTAAACCCACTCAAAATCACTCATCATAAATAAATTAAACAATAAAAAGAACAACAAGACCGGAACAAAAAAAATAAATGGAAAATAAAAATGGGGTGCCTGAAAAAGGATTACAATGATAGAGTAAAACATGCATCACAAATGATGCCCCCATTATTCAATTGCATAAAGTAGAATCAAACTACTACCAAAAGTATCAAAAACTCACGTGCTCCATACACCAAAATGCAACAAAACAAAGAAAGGTAAGCTAAAAAAGCTAATGGGTTCATACCCCGTAAATAGAGACAGACACTCTCCATTCTAATGTCCAACAACTCAACAAAAATTCTCTTATTAACAACACTAATAAGAGGTATTATAATCTCCATTTCATCAAACTCATGATTTGGAGCATGAATAGGACTAGAAGTAAACCTCCTCTCATTCATCCCATTAATAATAAATCAAAACAACATCTACACTACAGAATCCTCAATTAAATATTTCATTGTCCAAGCCGCAGCATCATCATCACTACTATTCCTAGTGTTAACAAAAACTATAATAGAAAACATAACCCCAATACCAGAAAGAAATTTCTCATCAATTATCATCAACACACCACTACTATTAAAAAGAGGAGCAGCACCATTCCACTGATGATTCCCAGGAGTAATAGAAGGATTGGATTGAAGAAACTGCTTATTGCTAATAACAGTACAAAAAATAGCCCCACTAATATTAATTTCCTACCAAACAAGTACACAAATACCATTTATGACAACCATCATCCTAATATCAGCCATTGTAGGAGCAATCGGAGGAATAAATCAAACCTCACTACGTAAAATTATAACCTACTCATCGATCAACCACACTGGTTGAATATTAGCTGCAATAACCATTAGAGAAAACTTATGAATCATATACTTCGCAATCTATTCACTACTAACCACAACAGTAGTAACCATTATCAAACCATTCAATTTATCATTCATCAACCAAGTAATAATAACGAACAAGAAAAACGTGACGGCAAAAATCATAATGTTCATAACACTACTATCACTAGGAGGACTCCCACCATTCCTTGGATTCCTACCAAAATGAATTACCATCCAAGCAATAATTAACAACAACATGATATCAATTGCAACAATCATAGTAATCATATCAGTAATGACCCTATACTACTACCTACGAATTTGTTACTCAAGATTCATAATCCTACACGACGAGCCAAACTGAAACACAAAATCCCACATGAACAACAAAATAACCAATTATAGAATAATCTTATCAGCAATCTCAACAATAGGATTAGCAGCATGCACAATAATAATCAACACCTTATAGACAAAAATAAATAAAGGCTTTAAGTTAAATAAAACTAATATCCTTCAAAGCTATAAATAAAGAAAAATCTTTAAGCCTTAGTAGTTTTTAATTCTACCCCCACAGAATTGCATTCTGTAATCACAAAACATGAATATAAGACCAAAAATAACAAAGAGGTAAAAAACCCGTTAATAGATTTACAATCTATCGCCTAAAACTCAGCCACCCTGCTAACCTTCTAATCCCAACCTTCACACCCAAATAAAACAAATGATACAACGATGATTATTCTCAACCAACCATAAAGACATCGGAACACTATATTTCATCTTCGGAGCATGAGCAGGAATAGTAGGAACATCCTTAAGAATATTAATCCGAACAGAACTAGGACAACCTGGATCACTAATTGGAGATGACCAAATTTACAACGTAATCGTAACAGCACACGCATTCATCATAATTTTTTTTATAGTAATACCAATTATAATTGGAGGGTTCGGAAATTGATTAGTACCATTAATATTAGGATCCCCAGATATAGCATTCCCACGAATAAATAACATAAGATTCTGATTACTACCCCCATCCTTAACCCTCCTATTAGCAAGAAGAATAGTAGAAAGAGGAGCCGGAACAGGATGAACAGTTTATCCACCTCTAGCAAGAAGTATAGCGCACGCAGGAGCATCAGTAGATTTAGCAATCTTTTCACTACATTTAGCCGGTGTTTCATCAATCCTAGGAGCAGTAAACTTCATTTCAACAACAATCAACATAAAACCAATTAACATAACAGCAGACCGAATTCCCCTATTCGTGTGAGCCGTAGGAATTACAGCTCTATTACTTCTACTATCGCTACCTGTTCTAGCAGGAGCAATCACTATACTTCTCACTGACCGAAATCTAAATACATCATTCTTTGACCCAGCGGGAGGAGGTGACCCAATTCTATACCAACACCTATTTTGATTTTTCGGACACCCAGAAGTATACATTCTAATCCTACCAGGATTTGGAATAATTTCACACATCATTTGTCAAGAAAGAGGGAAAAAGGAAGCATTTGGAAATCTAGGAATAATCTTCGCAATACTAGCAATTGGATTACTAGGATTCGTCGTATGAGCACATCACATATTTACAGTAGGAATAGATGTAGACACACGAGCATACTTTACATCAGCAACAATAATTATTGCAGTACCTACAGGAATTAAAATTTTCAGATGACTAGCAACACTATATGGATCAAAATTATCATACAGAGCACCATGTTTATGATCAATAGGATTTGTATTCCTATTTACCATAGGAGGACTAACCGGAGTTGTATTAGCAAACTCATCAATTGACATCATCCTACACGATACATACTACGTAGTTGCACACTTTCACTACGTACTATCAATAGGAGCAGTATTTGCAATCATAGCAGGATTCATCCAATGATATCCATTATTCACAGGACTAACAATAAATCCAAAATGACTAAAAACACAATTCATAGTAATATTTATTGGAGTAAATTTAACATTCTTCCCACAACACTTCCTAGGATTAGCTGGAATACCACGACGATATTCTGATTACCCAGACGCTTACACCACATGAAACATTGTATCATCTATAGGATCAGCAATCTCATTCATTGGAGTATTAATATTTATCTTCATCATATGAGAAAGAATAAGAACTAACCGACAAATATTATTCCCAAACCAAACAACCAATTCAATTGAATGAATACAAAAAACACCACCATCAGAACACAGATACTCTGAACTACCAACCATTGTAAACTAAAAACAAGTTAATCAAAAAAAATCTAATATGGCAGATAAGTGCGGTAGATTTAAGCTCTACATATAAAGTTAAGATAAACTTTTATTAGAAAATGGCAACATGAGCAAATATAAACTTACAAGATAGAGCATCACCCATCATAGAACAACTAATCTTCTTCCACGATCATACATTAATAATCATATTAATGATCCTCATGGTAGTAGCATACATAATAACAACAATAATTTCAAATAAACTAGTAAACCGATTCATACTAGAAGGACAAATAATTGAAGTAGCATGGACAATTGCACCAGCTGTAATCCTAATCTTCATTGCAATTCCATCTTTACGACTATTATACCTAATAGATGAAATCCAAACCCCATCAATAACATTAAAAATCATTGGACACCAATGATATTGAAGCTATGAATACTCAGACTTTAACAAAGTAGAATTCGACTCATACATAATCCCCCAAGAGGAAATAAAACCATACAACTTCCGACTATTAGATACAGACAACCGAACTACCCTACCAATAAATACAACAATCCGACTAATCGTAACAGCTGCTGATGTACTACACTCATGAACAATTCCAAGACTAGGAGTTAAAATTGATGCAACACCAGGACGACTAAACCAATCAAGAATCATAATTAACCGACCAGGACTATTCTACGGACAATGCTCAGAGATTTGTGGAGCAAACCACAGATTTATACCCATTGTAATTGAAAGAGTATCTACCAACAGATTTATTAACTGAATTACCAAAATAGCAGAATCATTAGGTGGCTGAAAGAAAGCAATGGTCTCTTAAACCAAACTATAGTAAATTAACGAATACTCCTAATGAGGTGAGGTTAGTTAAAAAATAACATCAGCTTGTCAAGCCGAAATAATTCCAAAAAGAATACCCCACTAAATGCCACAAATAATACCAATTAAATGAACAACAATACTAATCGTATTCTCACTAATCTTCATATTATTCAACGCAATAAACTACTTCTCATACATCCCAAAAAATAAAACAACAACGTCAGGAAAAATAAACCAACTAAAAAAACTAAACTGAAAATGATAAGAAATCTATTCTCAGTATTTGACCCATCTACAGACATCCTAAACTTAAAATTAAACTGAACAAGTACAATCCTAGGAGTATTATTAATTCCAACCAGAATATGGTTAATCCCATCTCGTCAAACAATACTATGAAATACAATAACAACAAAACTACACAACGAATTTAAAACCCTTTTAAACCAAAGAAAACTAAGAAAAGGAAGCACATTCATCTTCATCTCACTGTTCTCCATAATCATATTCAACAACTTCCTAGGATTATTCCCGTACATCTTTACTAGAACAAGACACATAGTACTAACCCTATCCTTAGCACTCCCCCTTTGACTAGGATTCATACTATTTGGATGAATCAAAAACACAAACCACATACTAATCCACCTTGTCCCACAAGGAACACCAAGAGTATTAATACCATTCATAGTATGTATTGAAACAATCAGAAATATAATCCGACCAGGAACCTTAGCAATTCGACTAGCAGCAAACATAATTGCCGGACACCTACTAATAACCCTAATAGGAAACACGGGCCCCTCAATAAGAATAACCATATTAAGAATACTAATTATTGCCCAAATTGCCCTATTAACACTAGAATCAGCAGTAGCAATCATCCAAGCATACGTATTCGCCGTATTAAGAACATTATATTCTAGAGAAACCAATTAATGAAAAATCTACACGAAAACCACCCATTCCACTTAGTAGACAAAAGACCCTGGCCACTAACAGGAGCAATTGGAGCACTAGTAACAATAGCAGGAATAATCAAATGATTCCACCAATACGACAGAACACTAGTAATAATAGGAATAGCAATTATAATCCTAACCATAATCCAATGATGACGAGATATCACCCGAGAAGGAACTTATCAAGGACGACACACAATTATAGTAACAAAGGGATTACGATGAGGAATAATCCTATTTATCACCTCAGAAGTATTCTTCTTCATTTCATTCTTTTGAGCATTCTTCCACAGAAGATTATCACCAACTATTGAACTGGGATCCACATGACCGCCAACAGGAATCCAACCATTTAACCCACTACAAATCCCATTACTAAACACCGCCATCCTTCTATCATCAGGAGTAACCGTCACATGAGCCCATCACAGTCTAATAGAAAATAATCACAACCAAGCAACCCAAGGACTATTTATCACAACACTCCTAGGATTGTACTTCACCGCCCTACAAGGATATGAATACTTTGAAGCCCCATTTACAATTGCAGACTCAGTATACGGATCAACATTCTTTGTTGCAACAGGATTCCACGGACTACACGTAATTATTGGAACAACATTCCTACTAACCTGCCTACTACGAAACATTACCATACACTTCTCGTCCCACCACCACTTTGGATTTGAAGCAGCCGCATGATACTGACACTTCGTAGACGTAGTATGATTATTCCTATACATTTCAATTTACTGATGAGGAAGATAAAATAACTTATCTAATATAATAAGTATATCTAACTTCCAATTAGAAAGCTTGCAAAATGCAAGATAAGTAATTAAAATAACATCAATTCTAATCACAATAGCACTAATTTTAACAACAGTAATCATAATCCTAGCAACAACAATATCAAAAAAAAACATCGAAGATCGAGAAAAAAGATCACCTTTCGAATGCGGTTTCGATCCAAAAAGATCAGCACGAATACCTTTCTCATTACGATTCTTCTTAATCGCAGTAATCTTCCTAATCTTTGACGTAGAAATCGCACTACTATTACCAATAACAATCGTAATAACAACATCAAGACTAATATCATGATCAACAATCAGATTAATATTCCTAATTATCTTAATTGCCGGACTATATCACGAATGAAATCAAGGATCACTAGAATGAGCAAAATAAAACAATGGGGGAGTAGTTAAACATAACATTTGGTTTGCAACCAAAAAGTACTAATTATAGTCTCCCTCACAAATAAAGTAAGTAAGAAGCGATAAATCGCAATCAGTTTCGACCTGATCAAATAGATATAAATTTATCCTTATTTAGCTACCTAAATATAAAATTAACTGAAACCAAAAAAGAGGTATATTACTGTTAATAATATAATTGAATGAAACATTCCAGTTAAAGGAAAGTGAAGAACCTAGTGAAAGCTGCTAACTTATCACTATAGCGGTTTAAGTCCGTTTACATTCCTATCAAACGAAAACTTATATAGTTTAACAAAAAAACATTACACTTTCACTGTAAAACTAAAGTAAAAACTTTTATAAGTAAAAAATAAACTACTCAAAGGTGTTAAACGCCTCAACAGCATCTTCAATGCTAAGCTCTAAATATAAGCTATTCAAGTAAATATAAATTAACCCTTACTTACTGACTCAAAAATAAAACTAGAATTATCAGCCAAACAACAAAAAACATAAGAAAAACCCTGAGACTATTGTACTGTCACCACTGATTGATCCCGCTCAAGTAATTAAAAAACCAAAATAAACCCTGACCACCAAAATACTCTCTTCAACCTGAATCCAACCCCCTAAAAGAATAATAACCCAATCTCAAAGGAAAAGAAGAAACACCATAAGTAGAAATATAAGGCATAAATCACATAGAACCTAAAAAACAGGAAAACTTATAATAAAGCATAGAAAATAAATAACCACCTAAATCATGCTTAGATAATTCATATCCTAATCACCCACCTAAAGCTCCAACAAATAATACTAAAACCTTCAAATAAAAAGGTAAACAAACCATACAAGGAGTAGGGAAAACCACCCATCTAAGAATTCTACCACCAAAAATTACAGCAACTAATAATCCCAATATACCCTTAAATATACTTAACTCACCTTCAACCATACAATAAAAAGGAGACAAATTAAAATCACCACATACCACATAATAAAACAAACGGAAAGAATAACAAACAGTTAAACCAGCAGAAACAAAAAACAATAACAATCCAAAAAAATTAACAAAACCCAAAAGAGAAGTCTCCAAAATAATATCCTTAGAATAAAATCCAGCCAAAAAAGGTATACCACACAAAGCAAAATTAGAAACCATCAAACAAGAAGAAGTAAGAGGCATTTGAAAAGAAACACCCCCTATAAAACGGATATCCTGAGAACCCTTTATAACATGAATAATCATACCAGCACACATGAAAAGCAAAGCCTTAAATAAGGCATGAGTTAACAAATGAAAAAAAGCCAAAACAGGGAAACCAAGAGACAAAACTCTTATCATTAAACCCAACTGACTCAAAGTTGATAAAGCAATAATCCTCTTCAAATCATACTCAAAATTAGCACCAATACCAGCTATAAACATAGTAAGACCAGAAAACAATAATAAAAAACTATTTAAAGAACCTCTGAATGCAACACTAAAACGAATCATCAAATAAACACCAGCGGTAACCAAAGTAGAAGAATGAACTAACGCAGAAACAGGAGTAGGGGCAGCTATAGCAGCAGGCAATCAAGAAGAAAAAGGAATTTGAGCACTCTTAGTCATAGAAGCCAGTAAAACTAAAAACGTAATAATCTCCATCTCAAAGCTAAGCCTAAGACAATCCAAATAATAAACATAATTCCAACTACCGAAATTAACTATCCAAGCAATAGCCATCAACAAGGCAACATCACCAATACGATTAGATAAAACAGTTAACATACCCGAATTATAAGAACTAACATTCTGGTAATAAATTACTAAACAATAAGAAACCAACCCTAAACCATCCCAACCTAATAAAATTCTAATTAAATTAGGTCTAATAATTAAAAGAACTATTGACACAACAAACATAAGAACTAATAAGATAAAACGATCAATATTTAAATCCCCACTTATATAACCCTCACTATAAAAAATAACTAAAGAGGAAATAAAAAGAACGAAAGATAAAAAAAATAAAGACATCCAATCAAACAAAAAAGTCATAACCACAGAACTAGAATTTAAAGTAACAATATCCCATTCAATAAAATAAACCAAATCACTTATAACAAAAACCAAACCAAGAAAACAAAAAAACAATCTCAACATAAATAAAAAAACAAAACTAACAAAACAAATAGAAAAATACACTACCCAAGGTAAAACACTACATCAACGACCCCACAAGTCAATATTTTAAATTAAACTACTTAAGCAACGATAAACTACAACCAAAAAATAAATGCGTCACTCCTTAAAATAAAAAAATTTAAAGGAAACCAATGCAAAAAAATCAGCAAGAATTCACGAACATAACACAAAGAACAAGAATAAACACCTGAATAAAACAACCCATGTTGTCTAAAAGAAAAAAGATATAAACTATAAGCAGCACTAAAAAATGATAACAAAACCAACATCATCATACTAATACCAGACCAAGAAACTAAACCAATTAATAAACCAATTTCACCAAGAAGATTTAAGGAAGGAGGAGCAGCCATATTACAAGCTCTCAACAAAAATCATCACAAAGATATTCTAGGCATTAAATTAATTAAACCCTTTCTAACCAACAAACTCCGACTACCCAATCGCTCATAAACAATATTAACAAGACAAAATAAACCGGAAGAACATAAACCATGAGCAATTATTAAAGTGTAAGAACCACAAAACCCCCAATAACTCAAAGTCATAATACCAGCAATAACAATACCTATATGAACAACAGAAGAATATGCAACTAACGCCCTCAAATCCGTCTGACGTATACAAACCAATCTAACAAGTACACCACCAACCAAACTCACAGAAACCCAAAAAAAATTAAAAACAGAGAAAACTATTAAAAAAGAAAAAACACGGACCAACCCATAACCACCTAACTTCAACAAAATACCAGCCAAAACCATAGAACCAGAAATAGGAGCTTCAACATGAGCCTTAGGTAACCACAAATGCACCAAAAACATAGGTATTTTAACCAGAAAAGCAAAAATTATACAAATGTAAAAAAACACACTAGAAAACAAATTACCACCCAAAGAGAAAAAACACAAAGAACCAAAAGAATAATAAACTCATAAAATTCCAATCAACAGTGGAAGAGAAGCAAGAAGAGTATATAACAACAAGTAAATACCAGCTTGAAGACGCTCAGGCTGATATCCCCAACCTAAAATCAAAAATAAAGTAGGAATTAAACTACCCTCAAAAAAAAGATAAAATGAAAATAAACCCAATCTACTAAAAGCACAATACAATATAAGCATCAACAAAATAACAACTAATAAAAAAAAACCAGAAAAATAATTAGAACGATAAATAGGTTCTCTAGCCATAACCATTATAGCACAAATCCAAAATCTTAATAAAATCAGACCATAAGAGATATAATCACAACCAAAAAAATATCTAATATTACCTCAGCCAAAAAAATAAGGAAAAGAAAAAATAAAAACAAAACAAAGAAAAAATAAAAAAGACTGAACTAATCATCAAGAACCAATAAAAAAACAAAGAGGGATTAAAAAAACCAAAGAAAACATAAACTTTAACATTGAAGCATTCTAAAAGACTGATAATAATCATTACCACAACTACGAATTATAGAAACCAAAATAGATAAACCCAATGACCCCTCACAAACAGAAAATACTAAGAAAATAATAGAAAAATAAAACTCATAATTATAACCACACAAATAATAGTAAATAAAAATAAACAAGACCAAAGACATAAACTCCAAACCCAATAAAACAATCAACAAATGTTTACGATCAGAGCAAAAAACCCAAATACCACAAAAAAAACAAAGAGAAAAATAAAACAGTATTATCATTAACAAAAAAGTTTTAATAATTTAACCACAAAAATATTGGTCTTGTAAACCAAAAATAAGGAAAACCTTTTAAAACTTCAGAGAAAGGCGAAACTACCCATCATTAATCCCCAAAATTAACATTTTATCTTAAAATACCCTCTGAAATCATTAAAACCCTCTTATCAACCAGAGCACTAACAAGAATTATATTCACACAAATAAAACACCCCCTAGCAATAGGAATAATATTACTAATCCAAACAACAATCATGTGCATGATCAGAAGACTATTAGATAAAAGAACATGATTCTCATACATCTTATTTCTAATATTCGTAGGTGGAATAATAGTCTTATTTATCTATGTAACAAGCCTAGCCTCAAACGAAATATTCTCCTTATCAACCAAAATAATCTTAACGTCCCTAACAATCATAACCATCATAATAAATATAAAAATATGAGTAAATTCAAGAAACAGGGAGACAATAACACACGAAACAATTATAAGAAACGAAACAAGAACACTATTAGAAAAATTATATAACCAACCCACAGGAAACATAACAATCCTAATAGCATCTTATCTTCTATTAACACTAATCGTAATCGCAAAAATCACTAACATCTCAAAGGGACCATTACGACAAACAAAATAAAAATCAAAAATGAATAAACCTATACGAACATCACACCCACTAATTAAAGTGATAAATAACTCACTAATTGATCTACCAACACCATCAAATATTAGAACATGATGAAACTTTGGATCAATATTAGGATTATGTCTAGTAATACAAATTGTAACAGGAACATTTTTAGCCATACACTACTGCCCTAACATCGAAACCGCATTCGAAAGAGTAGTACATATCAGTCGAGATGTAAATTACGGATGAATTCTACGAAACCTACACGCCAATGGAGCATCAGCATTCTTCATTTGTATCTACATACACATTGGACGAAACATTTACTACGGATCAAACAAACTAATAGAAACGTGAAATGTAGGAGTAATAATTTTATTTATCACAATAGCAACAGCATTTGTAGGATACGTATTACCATGAGGACAAATATCCTTTTGAGGAGCAACAGTAATTACAAACCTACTATCAGCAGTACCTTATCTAGGAACAGAATTAGTTCAATGAGTATGAGGAGGATTTGCAGTAGATAATGCAACACTAAACCGATTCTTCACCTTCCACTTCATTTTACCATTTGTAATTGCCGCAATAGTAATTGTACACTTAATATTCTTACATCAAACAGGATCAAACAACCCCACAGGCCTAAAAAGAGAAACAGACAAAATCCCATTCCACCCATATTTCACAACTAAAGACATTGTAGGATTTATTGTAATAATTACAATATTAACCACATTATCATTAAAAAGCCCATATTTACTAGGAGATCCAGACAACTTTACACCAGCTAACCCACTAGTAACCCCTGTACACATCCAACCAGAATGGTACTTCCTATTTGCATACGCAATCTTACGATCTATTCCAAATAAACTAGGAGGAGTAGTAGCCCTGGCAATATCAATTGCCATCCTATTCGTAATACCCCTGTACAAAACAGAATTCCGAAGAACACAATTTTACCCAATCAACCAAACACTTTTCTGAACAATAGTAAACACAGTAATCCTATTAACATGAATTGGAGCACGACCAGTGGAAGAACCATACATCATTACAGGACAAATCTTAACAGCAACGTACTTCGCGTATTACATTATCAGACCAATAACAAGAAAAACATGAAACAGGATAATCAAATAAACAAATAATGAAAAAACAAACATAACACCCAGTTAAATAGCTTATGCAAGCATGTACTTTGAAAGTACAAGAAAGGGGTTTAAATCCCCTATTAACTTATAAATACTCAACTTAATACACTTAAAGTAAAGAAAACATAAATACCTTAACCCCCAATATAAACAATAAATAATTCAAAGAAACAGGCAAAAATCTCCTCCAAGCCAAGTACATTAATTTATCATAACGATAACGAGGAACAGTACCACGAACCCAAATAAACAAAAAAGAAATAAAAGAAACCTTCACATAAAAAAAAGGAGAACCCAAATCACACCCCAAAAACAAAATACAAAATAAAAATCTCATGAATAAAATACTAGTATATTCCGCCATAAAAATTAAAGCAAAACCACCAGAACCATACTCAACATTAAAACCAGAAACTAACTCAGATTCACCTTCGGCAAAATCAAAAGGAGAACGATTAGTCTCGGCCAAACATGAAACAAATCAAATCAATCTTATGGGAAAACAAAGAAAAATAAACCAAATATAAACCTGATAATAATAAAAAGAAAGCAAATCATAACTACAAACCAAGAAAACAAAAAACAACAAAATTAAAGAAAGACTAACCTCATAAGAAATAGATTGAGCAACCGCACGAAGAGCCCCTAACAAAGAATAATTAGAATTGGAAGACCAACCAGCAATCATCACAGTATAAACCCCCAAACTAGTACAACACAAAAAAAACAATAAACCCAACTCAAAGGAAACATAACCTCTAAAATAAGGAACAAGCAACCAAACAATCAAAGAAAGAAAAAGACTAAAAACAGGAGAAAAATAATAGGATAAATAATTAGAAACTAATGGAAAATATTGCTCCCTAGTAAATAATTTAATTGCATCTCTAAAAGGTTGAAGAACACCTAAAAACCCAACCTTATTAGGACCCTTACGAATATGAACATAACCTAAAACCCTCCGCTCAAGAAGAGTAAGAAAAGCAACACCAACCAATACAAAAACAATTAACAAAACAAAAACAACGGCAAGAAAGACAAAATCAAGAAGCATGTACTATCTGTAAAATAAAATATTACATAAGAAGATCCTAAATCTACCGCACTTATCTGCCAAAATAGTAAAAAATTAATGAAAATCACAAAAAAAAGAATTATTCCTAGTAATTGGTCCTTTCGTACTAAACTACTAAACCAAAATTGTAGATAGAAACCAACCTGGCTCACACCGGTTTGAACTCAGATCATGTAAGGTTTTAAAGGTCGAACAGACCTAATAAAAATTTAGCTCCTACACCAAAAATTCACCTTAATCCAACATCGAGGTCGCAAACCCCCCTGTCAATAAGAACTTTCAAGGAAGATAACGCTGTTATCCCTAAGGTAATTTAATCTTAAAATCAATAATAAAGGATCAAAAAAATATAAATCAATAAAACAAAAAAAAGAGGAGTTTAGCAAATCCTCCTATCGCCCCAATAAAACAAGCAAAACACTACCAAAAATAAAACAAACAAAAAGTAAAACCTTGCATGTAAAACTCTATAGGGTCTTCTCGTCCCACAAAAAAATTTAAGTATTCTTACTTAAAACCCAAATTCAATAAAAAATCCAAAAAAGACAGATTGCATCTCGTCAAACCATTCATACCAGCCCACAATTAAAAGACTAATGATTATGCTACCTTTGCACGGTCAAAGTACCGCGGCCCTTCAAAAAAAATTCAGCGGGCAGGCCCTACCTCAAAAAAAATAACAAGAGGAGTAGTTTTTGTTAAACAGGCGGACACAACTAAATTTGCCTAATTCCTCAAAAGAAATTAACAAAACATTAAAACAAAACAAAGAAAAAATATATACTAATCCAATCATAATTACCACAAATAAAAAATTACAAAAAAAATTCCAGTAAAAAACCTAAAAGTAAATATAAATAAAAAACCATATACAATAAAATTTGAACACACTTAAAAAGATGATTACCATAAAACCCACAAAAATGTAATAAAAAGAAAAAAAAATTTATAAGAAATAAACCCCAGAGCTTATCCCCCAAGGCATTTGCATCCAGTAAAAAAAAATTAGAATAAAAACATTTAAACTAAATACATGAATTAAATTCATTTCCTGAAAAACCAGATATCATTGAAAACGAAAACATCTCATTGCCAACAAAATATTTTTAATGCTTATGCAACAGCAACTAAAATAAATCATTAACTCATTCAAAATCGGGAAATACAAAAAATAGATAATAAAATTAAATAGGCCCTGATACACAAGGTACAACAAAAAAAATAAACTTATAAAAGCAAATATAAACCAACCCCCTACAGTACTAATAAACTATAACCAAAAAAATCAAATCTAAAAATTATACAACAACAAAATAAAATATTTTAGAGAAAACAAAAAACAACAAAAAATAAAAAAAGTAAGACAATAAGCATCAGACCATACCGAATCGCACGGTAAACCCCTCAGTGTAAATGAGAGAATCCTCTAAGAAAATGATCCGATATCATTCTAGCCACACCTTCCGGTACGACCACTTTGTTACGACTTATCTCGCCTAAAATAACGAGAGCGACGGGCGATGTGTGCATATTTCAAAACATAAATCACCAAAACAAACTTTAATTAAGTTACAATCAAATCCAACTTCACACCAGAATTACAACAAGTGATCCGATAATAAATTAATAAATGTAATCCACCAAACACTTGACCATAAGCTGCACCTTGACCTGAAATAAACTAAAATCATAGAATAAGAAAATTAAAAAACCCTAAAAGGATACTCATTATAACGGCGGTATACAAACAAATTAAATCAAGCAAGGTCCAACGCGGATTATCGATAACGAGGCAGATTCCTCTGAACAGAATGAAATACCGCCAAATTCTTTAAGTTTCAAGAACATAACTAATACTACTCAGGTCAAAAAAATTAACATCAAAAATAATAGGGTATCTAATCCTAGTCTATAAAAAAGACTTCATAGCCTACAAACAAATACAATAGGGAATAACCAAAAAATTTAAATTTCACCAAAAAACAAAAATGACAAACCCAAGTAAATTTTAAATAGAACTACCAACCAAAAACATTCACACGCATCCCATGTATAACCGCGGCTGCTGGCACAAATTTTGCCGACACTAAAAATCATTGCTAAATCCGAGTAACCTCAATGTAATAAAAATAATTATTGCAAACAAAATAATAATAAAACTGACCCCATCTAGAAGCCAGAAAAGCAATCACGCAAAAACTCACATATAAGACAAGAAAAAAACAAACGCTACAGCAAGAATAAAACTATCTCATAACAACAAAAGGACAAAAAGGAACAAAAATCCAACTAAGAGAAAAAAAAGAATCCACC